TATTCTAATAATTTTATAAATAATTATATATAATATATATATTCAAAAATAAATATATAAATAATATTAAATAAATAATAGATAAAATAAATTCTATAATAATATTATATATTATAGTGCGGATATGGTCGAATGGTAAAATTTCTCTTTGCCAAGGAGAAGATGCGGGTTCGATTCCCGCTATCCGCCCAGGATAATGAGTAAATAAATATATTTAATAGATAAAACATGTTGAGTGTAGTTGACCGCAACAGTATAGTGGTTCTACCCTTCCCTTTCTCCCCCCCCTGAGGAATTACCAAAGCATTTGACTCTTCACCCCTTTAAATGAAATATAAAGGATTAGTCAATCAAATAATAAATAGTAAATGTGTCGATTTGAAAATAAATGAATTGCTAGTTGTAGAATATTACTCTCGCCAGACTTAAGCATAACTAAAATAATAGAACTTAAGTAAGCTAAGGGGTTTGGTCTGGGGATTTTTCTTTCATTCATGTATCGTAGACCCGTAGGGGCTTTTCATTCCTTGTCCATTTTGTCCAGTATTTTTAATACCACCGAAATTAGTATTAGAAATAAAGAATCCGTATCAAAGAAAGGGTATGGGCTACACAGTTGGAGTATACATTCTTATTTTATGTGTTGTGGCCAGTAACATTTATGAATTGGGTGAAATAAAGAGACGGAAAGAGAGGGATTCGAACCCTCGGTAAACAAACGTCTACATAGCAGTTCCAATGCTACGCCTTCAACCACTCGGCCATCTCTCCTATATAATCATTATGGCACAAAAACCGAGTAAATAGTGAGTCATTCATATTCATTTTGGGTAGGTATATACATTCAATTTTTACTATAAAAAAATTAACTCTATTAAAGTATAAAATAAAATATAAAACTTTTCATCAAAGATAAATCCTTCCTCGGAGGCTGGGGATAAAGATAATTTTTTTTTTTTAAGGAAAATTGTAAAATTAAAATAAAGATAGATATCTATTCATGTTTGCGAAGATAGTGTTTGCGCCCTTTCTAATATTTATACCATATTAAATCACTCAATTGTAACGAATTAACCGACCGATCTATTTTTTTAGACTATGTTTACTAATTTCATAAAAATTATATCCTTTACAGTTTTATATTTTTCAACAAGAACTCCTTACTTAAACCGCTTAACCCATAGATTTATTCCAAATTAATGAATCGCCCCCCGGTTTTTCTATTTGATTGTCTAGCGTATACCCAATATATACATACACAACACAAAACAGACGGGATTCCGTTTTAATCATATACATAGAATGATTATTCGACTCTTTTTTCTCTTTGGAATCAAAACTTCTCGAATTATCCTAATCCGTAAGATAAATTCTTCGATTCTTCAACTTCAATGAAATCAGAAGAGTTGCTTCCATTCTTATCTTATATTACTAGGTTTGGATGAAATAGAATCGAATTAAAACACTTTTTTTATTAATTCCTGTCAAAAATAAACAATTTTCATTTTGAGTAATAGGGCCATCCATTTGTTTTAATGAATCCGTTTTTACGTTATTTCGTACCGGACAATTCCTTTGTTTGTGTAATTTTCTCACGAAAGGAAATAAAAAAAAAGTATCGAATGGATTAATATACCTATGTCTAGATCTGGGATAAATGGAAATTTTATTGATAAAACCTTTTCAATTGTAGCCACTATCTTATTACGAATAATCCCGACAACTTCAGGAGAAAAAGAGGCATTCACCTATTACAGAGATGGTGCGATTTGATTATTATTCTTATTTTTTTTTTTTATTTTTTTTAGTGGCTCCAGTCTTACGAGAAAGACAACATTCTTTTTTTTTCGGGATAGGAAGAAAAAAAGGATTTAAAAAAATCTACGCTTGTTGAAGGTGAAGTTTGTAAATAAAGCAACCCCTTCTGTCGTGTATCCCCGATTAATGCAGCCTCAGATGCTTCAATTGTCGATTATAGAGTATTGAGCGAAAGGTTACACCTATGGGTTAGGTCAACCCTACTCCACTAGTACCAATAGGAGGCATAGGGAAAGAGGCACTACTCCTAGGAATCAACACAATAAAACTTTGTTATAAATTATTCCTTTTACGTATCAGGATTGAGACTAAGAAGAATGGTTGGGACAACAAACATCCATCTCGTTCGTATTTTGGATACCCGTATAACCATAGAAGACTGTTGAAGTGACTAATTCCTGCAAATTAAAGGACGTTGCAGACAAAGAAATTGTTGGAGGCGCCCTTTATTATCTAATAAAATACGAACATGATTTATGTTAAGGAAGGATCTTTTACAAGAAGGCTGGCTATAGATTTCTTGTAAAAACACCAGCCCCGCTCAGTTTATAATGAGAATATTTAAATCTTTTTTGATTCAACGTCTTTTTTCATTATGCACATATAGGGAGGAGCCGTATGAGGTGAAAATCTCACGTACGGTTTTGGAACGGAGATTCTTTTAATCGAATAACGACCGTAA